GCTTTACTAATGGGATGCCCTAATACATTACAAAATTTATCTTTAGCCAACGATCCAATAATAGAAGAAATTGGAATTTTGCTATCCAATTTTATTCTAATATTATCTATTAGAAACGAGTTTTCTAGCATTTGACTACGTACCACTAAAGGATTTAATCGCAAACTTGACAGATAACCCAGAAACTCTAAATTATCTTTAGATAATTGATTTATATTGACCTTTTGCGACGGAAACCATACCGAAAAATAACATTGCCATAAATTAACAAAATAAAATTTCCATTTATTCATCAGAAGCGGCGTATCCTTTGTTGCCAGAATGCTTTTTCCGTGATATCTAACATAATGTAGGAAAGGATCCTTGAGCAACCCTAGGATCGCTGGAAAGTTATTAACAAATACTTTAAAAAAATGGTGTATTTTTCCATAGAATAAAATTCGCTCAAAAAAGACTTCATAAGCTATCGATCGTAAATGAGAAGACCTCTTGCGTAGAAAAAAAAAGATGGATTCGTATTCACATATATGAGAATTATATAAGAACAAGAAAAATCTTGGATTCAAAATGCATTTTTTTTTAATATCAAAATTCTTCCAATTGCCATACTCGTATAGACAAAACCGAAAAAAATGCAAGGAAGAGGCATCTTTTACCCGGTAACGAAGGGTTTGAACCAAGATTTCTAGATGGATCGGGTAAGGTATTAGTACATCTAATACATAATTAAAATGTGATAATTTGTCTTCTAAAAAGGGAAATATTGAATGAATTGATTGTAAATTATAAGACTTTTTTAATTGTTTTCCTTCAAAAGAGAATCCTAAGCTTAGGGAAAACGGAATTTCTACAATCACTGCAAATAAAACAGATATCATTTGATAATACAAATGATTCGTATGTCCCAAAAAGGGATTTTTGTGCAAATCCGTAGTGGGAATAATCAAACGATTTTGTTCATACATTCGCCAAATTAAACGTTTCACAATTAATGAACTATATTTTTTGTCATAATCCGCATTTTCCACGAAAATAGAGCGATTTCTATTTAATCCATTTAAACCATGATCATAAGCAAGTACATAAATAGACTCCCGAAAAAAAAGTGGATATAGAAAACTCTGTTGCCGAGCCCCATCGAACTCTAAATATCCTTGAAATTTCTCCATTTGAATTGAAATTCAATTTGAACTAAAAGTAAAGTCTTTATTTTCTTGAGTTCGGAAATGATACATAGTGCGATACAGTCACAATAAGGTATTAGATTACGAAAGCAATAGATACCTCATAAACAGGTAGACTGCTAACCAGATTCTCTATCTTTAATAGGTTTCTGTTCGTTATATTATAGAATAACAAAACAAGATGATTAGAAATCCTTTATTTTTTTAACCTAATCGCTCTTTTGATTTTGGAAATATTTATTTTTATCAATATACTGCTTCTTTTACACATCCATTTCCAACCTAACCCAAGCGGACTAGGGAAACAAATAATTAGGACTCATGAAAAAATTGATAATAACACGCAAGAAAAAAATTCCTTCCCATACCCGTATTAGGCACTAATCTATTTTTAACATTTAATTAGATCGGGTAATTTTTCAAATTACGAATGGAAGCTCGTTTCTTTTTTTTTTTCCTGGAATCAGTAAAACTGGTTTTTTTATCCATCCATTTATATTTATTCACTCGACCCAAAGTGGAATTCTTTTTTTTTTTTTTCGACGCCGAAAACATGGTTGTAGCGATTAGGAAAGCAAAAAAATGTTATCTGAATTCTCCCTTCATACGACATGCTATTTTTTCCATTCATTCCTTTGAGGATCAGTCGTGGTCTTACAAACTCTACCGTAGATCTGGACGAATCCTTTTCTTCATACAAATGTGTAAAAGATGCTAGTCGCACTTAAAAGCCGAGTACTCTACCGTTGAGTTAGCAACCCTAAAAAACAAACAAAGAAAGTACTGCAAATATGTAGATACAACCAGAATAAAAAAAAATCCAGTTATGTGTGCGTCAGGGAGAAATAGATCTAATTCTCTATGAGAGAATTATATTTGGTCGATACACTGTTGTCAATATGATGGTGAATTTTTAATATAGCGAAAAGAGTAGAAAAAATAAATAATAAAAAAGCTTAACTCCTTGCCCTTGTTAGTTCATACAATGAATGAAAACTAAGCCAGGTAGGGTAATCTCAAATCTTTTTATACTTTTTAGACCCATTTTTTATTAATAATGAATAATTTATTCATATAATAATATATATATATATTTAGTATATATTTAGAAAAAATATATTAATATATATATTAATTTTATTTAGAATTAGAATTAATATATTTTTTTCTATCTATAACAAACAGTATTAGTTTCTATACAGTAAAATTTTGTATTTATAAAAAAATTAAAATTTCTATAGATCCAAAATTTTTTTCATAAATTGGTTTATGATTCTAAAACAGAGTAGTTGTTAGCAGGGTATTATTTAGTATTCGTACCTTAGGAAGAATACTAAATAATAAATCGAAATTCTAATAAAAAAAAAAAGGACAGCAACAAGCCCCTTATTTTGGTTATGATTTCTTTTCTTTCTATACAAAGAATCATCCAAACGCTTGATTCACGCATGATAGACTTTTGATTCAAAGAATTTGACAATTTTCTGAAAATTTCCCGTTCCTTTTGCAGTGTAAAATTGATTGAAAGGGCTTTTTTTCAATATAAAAATCAAAAGACTTACGAGGGTGTTCCAACTTAGTGATTTGCACTAACCCTAGATCCTTACGCCTGCGACAGGAATAAAAACTTTCTATTCGCCTCGAGCTCCACCCTGGACTCTTTTTTATATTCAAAAAAGGTGTATGACTCTAGTAAAATAGAACACAAAATGTCGAGCCAAGAGCACTTATATTCCTATATAAAAAGTGGCGGATTAAAAAATCCACAGCAGATCAGGTCCTTCAATTCAAGCCGCACGTTGCTTTTTACCGCATGAAGTTTTACCACAGCATTCCTCTAGTTTGTGTAATTGATTCAATTATGGAATCTAGTTCAGTCAGTATATCGTAATCTATCCTTTTTCTTTCTCTATTAATGGCATAGTGAATTTACGCGTAAAAGGTAAAGTCAGAATTCAAATGAATTTCATATTTGATTGGATATATGTCAAATAGAAATTAGAATATAAATATATATTTTTTTTTATTAAAACTCTTAGAATCTACGGTTCCACCTTACTTAACCTACATCACACACAAATAAAAAAAGCAAATAGATTTTTTTTTGAATTCGTTTTAAATTATGAAAAAGAAGTTGATTCTTCTTTTCATTTCACTATTTTATTAAAAACAAATTCTATTTTTAAACAGAAACAGAAAGAGAAAGGTGGTGGACAAAGGCAATAGAAGATTGATTCCGGAATGACTGTACTCTGGGACGGAAGGATTCGAACCTCCGAATAGCGGGACCAAAACCCGTTGCCTTACCGCTTGGCTACGCCCCATTTCGATTTTTATTCAAGACTACTAAAAGAGTAATATTGCTATTGGTTGTTCGTCAATTCAATTTCAACCCAAATGAAATTATAGATTACATTGTTGCTAGAGTTTTGACACGTGTAGATAGCAAATCAAACTGACTTTATTGATCATTACATAGAATTCAATTAAGATATTGTATGAAAATATTATTTCTTTAATTCTAATAAGAGAATTAAAGGGTTTTTGATTGAGTAAGTTCAACAAAGTTTTTTTAGACTATCTTTCTTTACTTTATTTTTTTCCTTATATAAAAAATACTTATATTCAAAATATATTAATAACTCAATCAAAATGAAATTATCCACAAGAACACCAATTTTTGTTATGCTTAATATATTTAATTTGATCTGTATTTGTTTTAATTCTGCCCTTTTTTCAAGCACTTTTTTAGTCGCCAAATTGCCGGAGGCCTACGCCTTTTTGAATCCAATCGTAGATGTTATGCCCGTAATACCTCTTTTCTTTCTTCTCTTAGCCTTTGTTTGGCAAGCAGCTGTAAGTTTTCGATAAAATTGTTAATACCGTCTTAGAAAAATTTACGATTTTTATTCTTCCAACAATTCAAAAGATCAAAAAAATCTTGGCGTATGAACGAACTCTTAATTCAAACATTGAATTTTTTTGGTAGCCGTACGAAATCTGGATCATTCTATTTCCTCAATTTTATCCTCTTTTCCCTAAATAAAAGAATCTAATTCGATTCGAGTTCACAAAAATATCTAGATGTTGGGATGGAAATCTGTTTCCATATGAAAGACTCGACTATTATCTGATTACAAATGACTTTCTGAAACCTTTTTTTTTATTTTTTTTTCTAGAAAAAAAGAAATCACTTAATTTTTTGGTATCAAAATTAGATATTTGGTATAAAAATAGAGAATCTATTCTCTTTTTTTTTTTTTCAAAAAAAAAAGTAAGATCCTGGAGATTGTGTAATGCTTACTCTCAAACTTTTTGTATACACTGTAGTTATATTCTTTGTTTCTCTCTTCATATTTGGATTCCTATCTAACGATCCAGGACGTAACCCGGGACGTGAAGAATAAAAAAGAAAGGTTTTTTATTGCTTTATTTAATTAGTGCAAATGCTCGAATTTTCTTAGGATTTTATCTATTACACATCATCAAAAGGAGAAAGGGAAAGAGAGGGATTCGAACCCTCGGTACGATTAACTCGTACAATGGATTAGCAATCCAACGCTTTAGTCCGCTCAGCCATCTCTCCTAAATAGAAAAGGGATACTTAATTAGGTTCCATTAGACAAAAAAAGGCTTGAAAAAAACCTCCTCCACTTTATTCTTAAAAAACTTTCTTTTTTTGTATAGATTATTCTTTATATTCTATCTATTTTTTTATTTTATATTATATATATAGTTTCTTTTTTATTTTGATTTTTTTTATTTTTTATTATAGTAATATATTTATCATCTATATATATATTATATATATAATTC